ATCTATAAATTTACTAATGTTAATTTATTAAYCAGGCATATTAGTTTTCATTATCTATAAATTTACTAATGTTAATTTATWAATCAGGCATATTAGTTTTCATTATCTATAAATTTACTAATGTTAATTTATTAAYCAGGCATATTAGTTTTCATTATCTATAAATTTACTAATGTTAATTTATWAATCAGGCATATTAGTTTTCATTATCTATAAATTTACTAATGTTAATTTATTAATCAGGYATATTAGTTTTCATTATCTATAAATTTACTNAKGNTRAWATMTATTATTGATCCTGATAGATATAAATTATATAGGTTAATATATCTCTTAATGAAAGGATAAATTATATTTAAATTTTTGGGGAAATTTATAAAAATTATCTTAGTATATATAAGGGCCGGAGGCCGTCTATCTAGGGGGAACACAATATGTAAGTATCTTATTAGTTGGAAGAAATATCTATAGTTAACCAATGTGGTTAGAATATACCTATTACACAAATACATATAATAAATTATATCTAATAAATAGATATAACAGTTAAATATGTATAGCGAACTCTGATGTGAGCTAGGAATAGAATAACTGTGGCATCTATCATATGGGATAGAAGTTATATATGCAACTATATATAGAGTACCATTATATTTAGTCCGAAGGATGAAGGACCGGGGTATACCGAGCTAGCGAGGGGGATATTGCATACAGATCCAGGTGCATCTTTCTTGTTATGGAATTATTAATTAAATTTGATTCTGGTTTATAAAAATTGTTTTATTATAGTTATAATATGTAAGTTTTAGCGTGATATAATTTATATTTTAAAAGTATATTAATTTTCATTCGCAGTTTTTTATATTAATAAATTTATTAATATAAGATTTAGCTAATAATTTAATGACTAGCAAAAATTGTGCCAGCAGCTGCGGTTATACATTTTTAGTCAATATAATTTTTTTTGGACAATTATTTATAGATTGATTATTTAATGATTAATGTATTTTTAGTTTTAAGGTAAAATTTTAAATTAAATTTTGATGATTTGGTTATGGAAAATTTTATTTATAAGAAATTTTTATTATAAACTAGGATTAGATACCCTATTATTTTAAATGTAAATTTATGTCTTAGTATTAATAGTTATGATCTTTAAATTGAAAGAATTTGACGGTAATCTTAATCATTTTAGAGGAACCTGTTCTGTAATTGATAATCCACGATGAATTTTACCTTTATTGAATAAATTAAAATTGTTTGTATATCTCTGTTTGATGAATGTTTTATTAGGATAATTTTCTTTTAATTTTAATTAAATTTTATGTCAGGTCAAGGTGCAGCTATATAAAGGGTTGAAATGGGTTACATTTAATGATTTTTTATTATTGGATTAAAATTTTATTACATTTAATAATTTATGAAATTGGATTTAATTGTAATGTTTAATATATATTATTCATGATATATGTTCTTGATTAAGTACACATCGCCCGTCGCTCTCATTAATAAGATGAGATAAGTCGTAACAAAGTAGTACTATCGGAAGATGGTTCTAGAATTAAACAAGCTATGATTAGATCGATTTTTATTTACATTAAAAATTTATTTGTGCAATTCAAATTAGCTTGATTATTAGATATTTAATATTATTATTATTTAATTTTATTATTATAGAAATAACTTTTGTTTTAGTAATATTTAATGAATAAATGTTTATTGTATTTATAGTTTAATTTACTGTAAAGGTTAATATTTATTATATTATAAGTAGAATGTTAATTTGTACCTTTTGTATCAGGGTTTATTAACTTTTAATTATTTAATATAATTATCCCGAATTTAAAAGATATATTTATAATTGTTAGTTAATGTTTCATAATTATTGATAAATTATAGATAGGTGTTATATGCAATTCATTTTTAAATATCTGGTTTTTTAATAATTGAATTAAATTCAGGATTAATAGTTTTAATTAATAAGTGAATTTTAATTAAACTTATTATTAATCAAAAATATAAAGGGATAAGCTTTTATATTTTCTATAATTGTAAATATATAAATAAAATTTAGTAGGATTAGAAATTTTCATCTTTTATTTTGTTATAATAATTTTTTATGTATAATTTATTTATTTGGAATTTAGGTATATATTAAGATTTATTAAGGAATTTTTAATTAATAGTAATAATGATAGAATTAGTAAATTGTTAATTTAATGTATAGTAACTTGGCAAAATTATTCTTCACCTGTTTATCAAAAACATGTCTTAATGCCATTTTTATTAAGTCTAACCTGCTCAATGATAATTATTAAATAGCCGCAGTATTTTGACTGTGCGAAGGTAGCATAATCATTTGTCTTTTAATTGAAGGCTTGAATGAATGGTTGGATGAGGGAATATCTTTCTTTACATTATTAAATTGAAATTAATTTTTTTGTTAAAAAGCGAAAATTAATGAATGGGACGAGAAGACCCTATAGAATTTTACTTTTTATATGGGTTATATTAGATATGGTTATTATCTATATATTTATAGAAGGAAGTTTTGTTGGGGTGACATTAAGATTAATAAAACTCTTATACTTTAAATTTTATTGATTTATATATTTATAGATCCTATATTATGGATAACTAGATTAAATTACCTTAGGGATAACAGCGTAATTCTTTTGGAGAGTTCTTATTGATAAAAGAGTTTGCGACCTCGATGTTGGATTAAAATAAGAATTAAGTGCAGAAGCTTAATTTCTAAGTCTGTTCGACTTTTAAATTTTTACATGATCTGAGTTCAGACCGGCGTGAGCCAGGTCGGTTTCTATCTTTTCATCTTTGATTGTATATTAATTAGTACGAAAGGACCATTAGTGTCAAATATTTTGTTAATTTATTGAATTCTTTTAAAATACTATTTTGGCAGATTAATGTGGTAAATTTAGAATTTATTTATGTAATTTTAAATTACAAATAGTATTGTTTTTATTAATTTATTTAGTAATACTTATTTTTATTTTAATTTGTGTTTCTTTTGTAACACTTCTAGAACGTAAGATTTTAGGTTATATTCAACTTCGTAAAGGGCCTAATAAGGTGGGGTTTATAGGAATTCTTCAGCCTTTTTCTGATGGGTTAAAATTATTTTTTAGGGAACAAATTAATCCTTTTAAGTCTAATTATTTAATTTATTATTTATCCCCTATTTTTTTATTAACTATGTCTTTTGTTATATGGTCTTTATTTCCCTTTTTATTTAATTTAATAAACTTTAATTATGGAATTTTATTTTTTATGGTGATTACAGGGGTTAGAGTTTATGGTATTATATTATCTGGTTGATCTTCCAACTCCAATTATGCTCTTTTAGGAGGATTACGTTCTGTAGCTCAAGTTATTTCTTATGAAGTAAGAATAATTTTTATTATATTTAACTTTATTATTTTTGTTATTAGATATAATTTATTAGATTTTATATATTATCAAGTTTATGTTTGATTTGCATTTTTAAATATTCCTTTATTTTTTTGTTGAATATCTTCTTGTTTAGCAGAAACTAATCGTTCTCCCTTTGATTTTGCAGAAGGTGAGAGAGAACTTGTTAGTGGATTTAATGTAGAATATAGAAGAGGGGGGTTTGCTTTTATTTTTTTAGCTGAGTATATAAATATTATTTTTATGAGAATACTTACAGTTGTGTTTTTTTTGGGTTGTAATTTGTGATCATTAACTTTTTATTTAAAAGTAGTATTAATAGTTTTTTGATTTATCTGGGTTCGAGGGGTATTACCCCGATTCCGGTATGATAAATTAATATATTTAACTTGAAAATTATTTTTACCTTTTTCTTTAAATATATTTTTATTTTATCTGGCCTTGATTATTTTCTTCATTAATATTTAATTCATTAAATTAAGTATTAATTAAAAGTTAATGAAAGAATTTAACTTTCTTTTTATATTTTCAAAATATAAGTTTTCTAAAACTTATTAACTATTATTATTTTAGTAGCTTATCTCAAATTATAAGTAATATAGGATTTATAATATAATATGAAAAGTATAGGATAGTTAATAATTGTCCTGTAAGGATGTAAGGTTCTTCTGCTGGTCGTGCTCCAATTCAAGTTAATAATAAAATAATTGTAATTATTCTTCAAAATAATCTTTTATTAAAAGGATAAAATGAATTTCCTTGGAATTTTCTATTATTAGTGATTATGGGTAAAATAATAATAATAATGGATATGATTATAGCAATAACTCCTCCTAATTTGTTAGGGATGGATCGTAGAATTGCGTAGGCAAATAAAAAATATCACTCTGGTTGAATATGGACAGGGGTTACTAGAGGATTGGCTGGGATAAAGTTTTCAGGGTCTCCTAGAGTTCGAGGTTCTAGTAAAATTACTAATGAAAATAAGAATAATGTAATTATTACTCCTATTAAGTCTTTAATAGAAAAATAAGGATGGAATGGTGATTTATCATAATTGGAATTTAATCCTAAAGGATTATTTCTTCCAGTTTGGTGTAGGAATAAAAGATGGATAATAACTATAGCTGAAATAATAAAAGGTAGAAGAAAGTGTAATGTAAAAAATCGTGTTAATGTTGCATTATCTACTGAAAAACCTCCTCATAATCATATAACTAAAGTATTACCTAAATAAGGTACTGCTGATAAAAGATTTGTAATTACTGTAGCTCCTCATAAGGATATTTGTCCTCAGGGTAATACATATCCTAAAAATGCTGTGGCTATAATTAATAGTAATAATAATCTTCCAACTAATCATGTTATTTTTAATTTATAAGAACCGTAATATAATCCACGTCCAATATGTATATAAAGGCAAATAAAAAATAATGAAGCTCCGTTTGCGTGGGTGTAACGTATTAATCATCCATTATTTACATCTCGGCAAATGTGAATAACTCTATTGAAAGCTAATTCAATGTTTGCTGTATAGTGTATTGCTAAAAATAATCCTCTAATTATTTGGATTATTAAACATATACCTAAAAGTGATCCAAAATTTCATCAAATTGAAATTAATGATGGTGTGGGTAAATCAATTAAAGATCTATTAATAATTTTAATTAATGGATGTGTTTTTCGTAGAGGTTTATTCATATTTTAGTTATTTATTTCTCCGTAAGGGTCCTTCAGATGATCTTGCGATATTTGAGACTACAATTATAGTCAGTAGTAGGTACAAAATTATTATTAATGTTAATTTTGCAGATGTAAAATTAAAAATTTTAATTAAAATAATTTGGTCTTTTAATTCTGAATTTAAAAAGTTAATGTTATTATAATTTATTATTAATATAATGCATAAAATGAAAATTAATATTAGCATAAAATATAATGGTACTCTATAATTAAATTTTTCATTAGAAGCTACTCTTGCTATATAAATAAATAAAACTAAAGTTCCTCTTAGTATAATAACTATAATAATATAAGAGAAGAAGAAAGATTTTATTATAATTCCAACTATAATTGATGTAATTGTGGTTTGTAAAATTAAAATTAATCCTATTCTTAGGGGGTGATTTAGTATTAGTAAAGATAATGATAGTATTATTATAAGGGATATAATTAAATTCATTCACAGTAAATAGTTTAAATAAAACATTAATTTTGGAGATTAAAATTGGACTAAATTGTTTTTTACTGAAGTTTTAAAGGACTATTTCCTAATTATGATTTACAAAATCATTGTTTTATTTAAACTATTAAAACTTATATATATAGAACATATTATTATGTTTAATTTATTATGTGGAGTAATTGTTTTTTGCTCTACACGTAAACATTTACTAATTTCTCTTTTATCTTTAGAGTTTATATCTTTATGTAATTTTTTACTTTTATTCGTTATTTTATTTAATTATGAGTGTGAATTATATTTTTGTCTAATTTATTTAGTTTTTACAGTTTGTGAAGCTGCTTTAGGTTTATCTGCTTTAGTTAATTTAATTCGTAATCAAGGTAATGATTATTTATCTAGAATATCTATTTTAGCATGATAAAAGTTTTATTAATAACTTTTTTAATCCCCTTTTTTTGTAACTATTGATTAATAATGCATATATTAATAGTTATAACTTTTATATTTTTATTTTTAAATAATTATTATAGCTTTATTTCTCCTTATAATGGGTTTCTGGGGTTAGATATTTTATCTTATAGTTTAAGAGGATTAACTATATTTATTATTTTTTTAATAATATTGGCAAGATACAAGATTTGAAAGAATAATGAAAATTCTTTAGAATTTAAATTAATAATATTGTTAATGCTGATTTCTTTATTAATAACTTTTTGATCATTAAATATATTTTTATTTTATTTGGCCTTTGAAATATCTCTCATCCCCACCCTTTTTTTAATTTTTGGGTGGGGATATCAGCCAGAGCGTATACTTGCTGGTTATTATTTGCTTTTTTATACTCTTTTTGCTTCTTTACCTTTATTATTGGGTATTGTTTATATTAATAATTTGGTTGGTTCTCTAGATTTTTGAATAATTAGGTTAGATACAATTAATATGAATTTTTATTTATATTTATCTATGATTATAGCATTTTTATTTAAAATACCTATGCCGTTTGTTCATTTTTGATTACCTAAGGCTCATGTTGAAGCTCCTATTTCTGGTTCTATAATTTTAGCAGCTATTTTATTGAAGTTAGGAGGTTATGGATTGATTCGTATTTTAATGTTTATGGGTGATTATTCTGTTTTTTATAGTTATGTTTGATTTATAATTAGTTTATGAGGTTCTTTAATAGTTAGATTTCTTTGTATTTATCAAATTGATATTAAATCCTTGATTGCTTATTCCTCAGTTGCACATATATCTTTAGTGATTTGCGGTATTATAAGAAATAGATATTATGGTTTTATTGGTAGATTATTAATTATAATTGGTCATGGATTTTGTTCTTCTGCACTTTTTTGTTTAGCTAATATTATTTATGAACGTAGATATAGTCGTAGTTTATTTATTAATAAGGGTTATATTACTATCTTCCCTAGATTATCTTTGTTTTGATTTATTTTATGTTCAAATAATATATCATCCCCACCTTCAATAAATTTGTTAGGTGAAATTTATTTGATTAATTCAGTTTTATGCTGGGATTATATAACTTTTATATTTTTAGCTATTTTATCTTTTATGAGTTGCTGCTATAGAATTTATTTATTTTCTTTTATTCAACACGGTAATATTTATTATGGATTGTTTTCTTATTTTAATGTAATAATTCGTGAGTATTTTTTAATTTTGTTACATATAATTCCATTAAATTTTTTATTTTTAAAGTTAAATTCTTTTGTTATGTTTCTTTAATATGGATTTAAATAGTTTAAGTGCTAGAATAATAATTTGTGGTGTTATTGGTGAAATTAATTTTCTTTGAATCCATAAATTATTATAAAATTTGATCTTTTATTTTATTTGGCCTTAGAAATATATTTTTATTTTTAGGTTTATCATATTTAAAAATAGATTATTCATTATTTTTAGATTGGGAAATTTTTACATTAAATTCTTCTTGTTTATCTATATCTATATATTTAGATTGGATATCATTGATTTTTATAGGTAGTGTAATATTAATTTCTTCCATAGTTGTTTTATATAGACATTCTTATATGATTATTGATAAATATAAAGTTCGATTTCTTCATTTGGTTTTATTATTTGTTTTGTCTATAATATTTTTAATTATTAGACCAAATTTAATTTCAATTTTATTAGGTTGGGATGGATTAGGGTTAGTTTCTTATTGTTTAGTAATTTATTATCAGAATTTTAAATCTTATAATGCGGGGATATTAACTATTTTAAGCAATCGTATTGGTGATGTTGGTATTTTAATTTCTATTGCTTGATTATTTAATATGGGAGGTTGAAATTATATTTATTATTTAGGGTTTCTTAATTCTTGGGTTTCTTTTTGGTTAATAAATTTACTAATTTTATCTGCTTTTACTAAAAGTGCTCAGATTCCTTTTTCTTCATGACTTCCTGCAGCTATAGCTGCGCCTACTCCTGTATCTGCTTTAGTTCATTCTTCTACTTTAGTAACTGCGGGGGTTTATCTTCTTATTCGTTTTAGAGAAATATTATATATTCATAATTTAGATTTTTTTCTTTTAATTTCTTGTCTTACTATATTTATAGCTGGTTTAGGGGCTAATTTTGAGTATGATTTAAAAAAAATTATTGCTCTATCTACTTTAAGTCAATTAGGGTTAATGATAAGAATTTTATTTATAGGTTATAGAGACTATTCTTATTTTCATATACTTATTCATGCTTTTTTTAAGGCTTTAATGTTTTTATGTGCTGGTTTAATTATTCATTGTATAAATGATTCTCAAGATATTCGTCATATGGGCAATTTAATTAAATGTTTACCTTTTACTTGTTCATGTTTTTGTATTTCTAATTTATCTTTATGTGGATTTCCTTTTTTATCTGGATTTTATAGAAAAGATATTATTTTGGAGTCAATAATATACAATTATTATAACTTTTATATTTTTATTTTATTTTATTTATCAGTGGGTCTAACTGTTAGATATAGTTTTCGGTTGATTTATTATTGTTTTAGAGGAAATAATAGTTTATTAACTATTTCTAATTATAGTGAGGATTTTAATATATTATTATCTTTAATTATTTTAACTGTTATATCTATTATTAGAGGAGGTTTTTTAAGTTGATTACTTTATTCTATTCCTGATTTTTTATGTTTCCCCTTATATTTAAAGTTAATACCTCTTTTTTTTATTATAATTGGTTCTTGATTGGGTTATAGTTTATCTTTATTATTTTTTAATGATGATTTATTTGGCTTATTATATAATTATTATATTGAATTTTTAAGTAGTATATGATTTATATCAAATTTTAGAACATATATAATTTATAATAAAATTTTATTTTATTCTAAGTTAAATTTTTTATTTATAGATTCAGGTTGAGGTGAATTTAAAATTTCTGGTTCATTGCCTAAATTTATTACTTATTTAAGTTCATTTTATGAACTATATCAATTTAATAATACAAAAATTTATTTAATTAGTTTTATATTATTGTTATGGTTTTTATTATTTATTTAATTATTAATTACTTAGATAACTTAATTTAAAGTTTAACTCTGAAGAAGTTATTATAAGGTGTATATCTTTCTAAGTATTTATAAAGAAATTTATTTCTTATTTCCTTATTGAAAATAAGGGGTTTTATGTTAATTAAACTATATAAATAATGGAAGAGAAAAACGGATTTAAACCGCTTTAAAAGATAGTTAGCAGCTTCTTTTAGATTTCTTCATTCTCTTTTAATCGGACTAAATATAATCATTAATTTCATTAACAATGAAAGGCCTCTGTTTTGGCTTCGATTAATTAGATAAGGGATAATTTTATCCTAGCTTTAAGTCGAAATTAAATGTAATTTTTACTTCATTATCTTTATGAGGTAAATCTATATACTAAGATAATACATTACTAAGATAATTTTTAATTGCAATTTAAATGTTATTTTTTAACTATAACCCCATTTAGCTCATTCTAATACACCATTAATTCATTCGTGATATAATCCAATAATTAGTATTAATATAAATAATGAAATGGTAATTATCCATGTTTTTGTTAATCTAATTTTTATTGTTAATATAATGGGTAGTATTACTGCGATTTCAATATCAAAGATTAAGAATAAAACTGCAATAAGAAAAAATTGAATAGAAAAAGGTGATCGTGCTGATCTTTTGGGATCAAATCCACATTCAAAGGGTGATAATTTTTCTTGATCTTTCTTTGAAGTTTTAGAAATAATTGAACACATTATTATTACTAATACAGATATTAAAATTGATAGGGAAAAAATTATGTATATTATAATTATTATCTTTTCTTAAATTAAAGTTCTTTTGATTGGAAGTCAAAAATATTTATATATACTAAAAAGATTAATTAAATATAATTTATCTGCCCCATCAGTAAATTGAAATATAGAGGAATAATCATACTACATCTACGAAATGTCAATATCATGCGGCTGCTTCGAATCCAAAATGATGATTTATTGAGAAATGACATTTTATGTGTCGAAAAAGACAAATTATTAAGAAAATTGTTCCAATGATTACGTGTAATCCATGGAATCCAGTTGCTATAAAAAAACATGAGCCATAAATTGAATCTCTAATACAAAATCTTGCTTCTTTATACTCATAAGCCTGTAATATTGTAAAGTAAATTCCTAATATTACTGTTAAATTTAGTCTTTTAGTTGTTTCTTTATAATTATTATTTATAATTCTATGATGAGCTCAAGTTACTGTTATGCCTGAACATAATAAGATCATGGTATTTAATAGGGGAATTTCTATAGGGTTAAATACTATGATTCCTTTTGGTGGTCATGTTATTCCGATTTCTACTGTTGGGGATAAACTTCTGTGGAAAAATCCCCAAAAGAATGAGATAAAAAAAAATACTTCTGATGTAATGAATAGAATTATTCCAATTTTTAATCCATTAGTGACTTTATTAGTATGATGGCCTTGAAATATAGATTCTCGAATAATATCTCGTCATCATTGAATTATTGTTAATAGAAGGATAATTAACCCTAAAATTATTAAATAAGTTTCATTTATATGGAATCATAAAATTATTCCTGATGTTAAAGTTAATGCTCCAATTGATCCTGATAAAGGTCATGGGCTATAATCCACTAAATGATAAGGGTGATTTTTATTTATTTTCATAATTTAATTTATTACTTCTCTAGAATATAAGGTTGTTAAAACTGAAAATACATATGCTTGAATAATTGCTACTGCAGCTTCAAAAATTATTAATACAATTTGAATTAATATAATAATAATTAATAAAATATTATTTACATCAATTGATTTATTACCTAGTAATCTTATTAATAAATGACCTGCAATTATATTAGCTGTTAATCGTACAGCTAATCTTCCAGGTCGAATGATATTTCTAACTGTTTCAATTAATACTATAAAAGGTATTAGTAATGGAGGCGTACCTCTAGGGACTAAATGGGCAAATATAGAATTTGTATTTTTAATTCATCCAAATAATATTATTCTGACTCATAATGGTAGTGCTATTGTTAATGAAAAGGCGAGATGTCTTGATCTAGTAAAAATATAAGGTATTAATCCTAAAAAATTATTATAGAAAATAAAGATGAATAGAGAAACGGTTATTAAAGTTATTCCATGGGATTTGATTCCTAATAATATTTTAAATTCATAATGGAGTTTATTAGTAATTATATTAAAGATTATTATATTTCGATTTGATAATTTTCAGTAAGGATAAGGAATAATTATTATTCCTACTAATGTTCTTATTCAGTTTAGTGAGTAATTTATTGATGTTGCTGGGTCAAATGTTGAGAATAAATTAGTTATCATAGTCAATTTATTTGATTAATTTTAAATGATTGGTTAGAGGTTTTATTTCATTTATTATAATTAAAGTATATAATAATATTAAATATAATATATGAAATTAAGAAAAACAGGTACAAAATTTCTCAATATAATGGGGCTATTTGTGGTATTAAAGATTATTAAATAAATAATTTTAACTTGACAAGTTAATGTTTTATATTAAACTAAATCTTTAATTTATTTTCATTAAGAGTATTTTTAAATTTACTATATTTTGGTTTAAGAGACCAATGCTTAAAGATTCAGCCACTTAATGATATTGATTTAATTCATTTTAGAAATTTTTCTGTTGTTGTTCTTTCAATTACAATAGGTATAAATCTATGGTTTGCTCCACAGATTTCTGAACATTGTCCATATATGATTCCTGGTCGATTAATATTAATCGTTCCTTGGTTTAATCGACCTGGTACGGCATCAATTTTGATTCCAAGGGAAGGAATAGCTCATGAGTGTAATACATCAGCTGCAGTAATTACTACACGGGTTACTATATTTATTGGTAAGATTGTTCGATTATCAACATCTAATAATCGAATTTCATAGGGTTCAATTCTATTAGATGGTTTTATGTATGATTCAAATTCAGTATTGCTAAAATCTGAATATTCATATCTTCAATATCATTGGTGACCAATTACTTTTAAAGTAATAGAAGGGTTATTAATTTCATCGATTATATAGAGTAATCGTAAGGATGGAAGAGCAATAAAAATTAGTGTGATTGCTGGGAGTATTGTTCAAATTAACTCGATAGTCTGTCCTTCTAATAAGAATCGATTAATTAATTTATTTTTTATAATTCTTAATATAATATATGCAACTATAACAGTAATTATTGATAAAATTATTACTGTATGATCGTGGAAAAAAATTAATTGTTCTATAAGGGATGAATTTGCATCTTGAATTATTAGGTTTCCTCAGGTTGCTATTTCTAATGAAAGATAAATCTTTATATATGAATCTTAAATTCATTGCACTATTCTGCCACATTAGAATGTTGATGATAATAAAGGAATTTCATTATATGAATGTTCTGCTGGAGGGGTTTTTTGTAATCATTCAATTCTTGATGTTATGTTTTCATTGAATAGTATTATTCGTTTTGAAATTATTCTTTCTCATAAAATTATAATAAATATAATGATTCTAACTATAGATATTGCTCTTCCAATTGACGATACAATGTTTCATCCTGTATAGCTATCTGGATAATCTGAATATCGTCGAGGTATACCTCTCAATCCTAAAAAATGCTGTGGAAAAAATGTGATGTTTACTCCTAAAAATATAGAAATAAATTGAATTTTTAATCACTTAGGATTTATTCTTATACCAGTAAATAGTGGAAATCATTGAATAAATCTTCCAATAATTGCAAATACAGCTCCTATAGATAAAACGTAATGAAAATGTGCTACTACATAATAGGTATCATGCAATATAATGTCGATTGATGAATTTGCTAAAATTACTCCTGTTAATCCTCCAATTGTAAATAAAAATACAAACCCAAGTGCTCATAATATTGAAGGTGAATAATTTATTTTAACTCCGTGTATTGTTGCTAATCATCTAAAAATTTTAATACCTGTAGGTACAGCAATAATTATAGTTGCTGATGTGAAGTAGGCTCGTGTATCAACATCTATTCCTACTGTGAATATATGGTGTGCTCAAACAATAAACCCTAGTAATCCAATAGCTAGTATAGCATAAATTATTCCGATGTTTCCAAAGGTTTCATTTTTACCTCTTTCTTGTGAAATAATATGGGAAATTAGTCCAAATCCTGGTAAAATTAAGATATAAACTTCAGGATGACCAAAAAATCAGAATAAATGTTGATATAGGATTGGATCCCCTCCTCCTGAAGGGTCAAAAAATGAAGTATTAAAGTTACGATCAGTTAATAATATTGTAATAGCTCCTGCTAATACAGGTAGGGATAACAATAGTAATAATGCTGTAATTCCTACAGATCATACAAACAAGGGAATTCGTTCAGGGGTTATACCTGCTGGTCGCATATTAATAATAGTTGAAATAAAATTTACAGCTCCTAGAATTGAGGATACTCCTGCAAGATGTAGAGAAAAAATAGCCAGATCTACTGAAGATCCTCTATGGGATAAATTACTTGATAGAGGCGGGTACACTGTTCATCCAGTTCCTGCTCCAGCTTCTGTGAGTCTTCTTACTATTAATAGAGTAATAGAGGGTGGTAATAACCAGAATCTTATATTATTTATTCGTGGGAATGCTATATCAGGTGCTCCAATTATTAATGGTACTAATCAATTTCCGAATCCCCCAATTATAATGGGTATAACTATAAAAAAAATCATAATAAATGCATGAGCTGTTACTATAACATTATATGTTTGATCATCTCCAATAAATCTTCCGGGTTGTCCGAGTTCAATTCGGATAATTAGTCTTATGGCTGAACCTACTATTCCAGCTCATATTCCAAATATAAAATAAAGTGTTCCAATATCTTTGTGATTAGTTGAGTATAATCATTTATTCAATATTTGATTGAGATGATAGAGTGACTGAAATTAGGTGATAAATTGTAAATTTATTAATGATTAATTATTAATCCTCTATCAAGGAATATTAGGCTTTATAGTCAAAATTATGATATTAGACTGCAATTCTAAAGTTGGCGTTATTCCTAAAGCTTATATAACTTCGCTATACATATTTAACTTTGAAGGTTAATAGTTTAATATTTTAACTTAAAGCTTTATTAAATATTAAATTATATCAATAATATAGAAAATTGGTAATCTAATATTAATGATAATATTAAAGTAACTGGATCAATTATTATTATGGTTATAAAATCATTTTACTGATACATTGGATATTATATATATATTATTTATGATACGTAAGTAGTAAATTAAAGTGATAAGTCTTATCATAATTATAAAAAATACAATAAATGTTTCGTTTTGTAATATTATTCTTTGGATTGTAACTCATTTGGGTAAAAATCCAATAAATGGGGGTAAGCCTCCCACGCTTATTATTATAATAAATAGACAAAATTTGTCGGGGTTTCTAAAATTTACTCTATTAAGTTGATTAATAAAATAGATTTTATTTTTTAAGAATATTATACACATTGATCATATAATTACTCTGTAAATAGTCAGATAAAATATTCATAAATTTATATTTTTATTAATAGCTAGCATTCAACCTAAGTGGTTAATTGATGAATACCCTAAAAGTTTTCGTAGCGAAGATTGATTGATTCCCCCTAATCTTCCAACTAATACAGATATTAAAATTGATAAATTAATTAAATAGGATTGATTTATGTTTCTAATTATATTTAGAGGTGCAATTTTTTGTCAAGTTATTAAAATTGCACCTCTTAATCATTCAATTTTAGATATAATTTCGGGTAATCAAAGATGAAATGGAGCAGCTCCTAATTTAATTAATATTCTAGATACTATAATTACTTGGACAATCTTCCAACTAATAAGATACTTACATATTGTGTATAATACTATTGCTATAAGGATTATTCTTCTAATTCTTTGGATTAAAAAGTAAATTATTGCGGCTTCTGATCTTAATTTATTATTCTTATTAATTATAATTGGAACAAAAGCTATTATATTTATTTCTAGTCCAATTCATATGCTAATTCAATTATTAGATGATAATGTAATTAAAGTTCTTACCACTATAATTAGATAAAATAAATATTTACTTTTTTTAATTAGAAAGGAGAAAAATTTTCTATAAATAGGGTATGAACCTAGTAGCTTAAGNGTTTAGCTTACCTTTCTATATTTAAGTGTAATGATGCACAAGGAATTTTGATTTCCTTAGTTATGGTTTAATTCCATAAGGTATAATTAATAAGAGTATAAATATACATGATCTATTCTATCAAAATAGCCCTTTTAAATTATCAGGCATCTTATT